CATCCGGCTCAAGTAGTTACATCAAATCAAATAAAAGAGTTCTCGCTTTCAAATTCTATAAAACCTCTAACTACTCTTTACTCAAGTTTTCAATTAAGACCAAGCAAAACAACATTTCATTGATTCTTTTTCTTTTTTATTTCGTATAAAGAACTCAGAAAATCGAAATAAAAAAGAAAAAAAAAATGTTCAATTTTTGAGTAGTCTACTTCCCTTCGAAGGAAAAATACCTTTAATTAGTTAATTAAAAGGAATACCTTGGAATTCATAAGGGATTGACTTGTCTTTGTATTGTTCCATTCGATCTTTTAGGTCCCTACTTCACCTCGACGGTTATCCCATGATGTACTTAAAGCCTATATGCGATGGATAGACTCCTGCAACCATGACATATTTGCTTATTTGAACATAATTCTATTTTTTTTTTCACGAGGTAGAAACTAAAAATTCCTTTTTTTTTTATTACTAAATCGACCATAGACCAATTCCCTTTTTATTTTTTAGTATTGAATATACTCATAATTCTGAGCTTCATGTTACTCCTTCCAAGAGACATGTCAGATCCGGGGCATTCCAATTTGATTGAATGGGATGACAGTTTCGCAGTATGAATCTGTAAAATAGAAATTTGGATCAAATCACACATCGCAATATACTAATCCTTCTAATTCTTTCAGAGGCTTATCTAAAAGATTCGCGATATAACTAGGAAGACGTTTCAAATACCAAACATGTGTTACTGGGCATGCTAGTTTGATGTATCCCATTTGATACCTTCGTACTCGAGAATCAATAAATTCCACTCCGCATTGCTCACAAAATTTTGAATCTTCTTTTTGATCTCCGATTACTCGATAATTTCCACAAGCACAAATCCCGCTTTTTATAGGTCCAAAAATTCTTTCACAAAATAATCCATCTTTTTCAGGTTTATTGGTTTTGTAATGAAAAGTATAGGGTTTTGTCACCTCTCCAACTATCTCTCCATTTGGTAGGATTTTTTTGGCCCAAGCACTTATTTGTTGAGGAGAAACTAATCCAATTCGGAGTTGTTGATGTTTATACCGATCGATCATAAAAGAAATTTTCTGATTAATTCAGATTAAGCTTCCTTCCTATTAATCTGGAAGTTCTTTTCAGATACAAGGAAATAATTCAGTTCCAAAGCCAAAGATCGTAGTTCTCGAACGAGCAATCGAAAAGATTCTGGAGCATCCTCAGGTTTAGGTATTGTTCCTCCAATGATCGTAGTACCAAGTACTTCTTGCCGAGCTCGAATATGATCAGACTTATAAGTAAGCATTTCTTGTAAAATATGAGCAACACCAAAGCCCTCTAGAGCCCAAACCTCCATCTCTCCCACCCGTTGTCCCCCTTGCTTGGCCCTTCCTCTAAGGGGTTGTTGTGTAACAAGTGCATAATGCCCACTGGAACGTCCGTGTATTTTATCATCAACTTGATGAATTAATTTCAAGATATAAGGCTTTCCTATTATAACGGGCTCTTCAAAAGGATTTCCTGTTCTTCCATCAAATATTCTGCTTTTTCCCGGATACTCAGGTTCAAATACCCATGGACTCGCTGTTTGCTTACTGGCTTCATATAATTCAGAAAAGACTAGTTTTCTCGAAGCCTCTTGTTCATATCTCTCATCAAAAGGGACTATTCGATAATGTCTATCTAGGAACCCCCCCGCTAACCCAAGTGAGCATTCAAATATTTGTCCTACATTCATTCGTGAGGGTACTCCCAATGGATTGAAGATCATATCAACAGGTCTGCCATCTTGCAAATAGGGCATATCTTCTCTAGGCAAAATTTTTGAAACGATACCTTTATTTCCGTGTCTTCCAGCTACTTTATCGCCTACTTTGATTTCACGTTTCTGTGAAATATATACACGAATCGTTTCTGGATTGTAACTGGAACCTCCTTTTTTCTGAATCCATCTCACATCAATAACTCGACCCCTACCACCTATAGGTAGTTTTAGACAAGTTTCTTTTGAAGTGGATACTTGAATGCCAAGTATGGCTCGTAATAATCTATCTTCGGGGGCATATGATGATTCTTTTGCCATCTGAGGCGTTAATTTACCTACTAAAATATCCCCCGTCTCCACCCAAGATCCCAGCAGTACAATTCCTTTTTTGTCTAAATTGCGGAGTAAGTGGGCTTCTAAATGTGGTATTTCACTAGTTATTTTTTCAGGTCCGTGGCTTGTCACATGAGTTTGAATTTCATATTTGCGTATGTGAAAAGAAGTATAAATATCTTCGTATACCAGACGCTCGCTAATTAGTACCGCATCTTCAGAATTGTAACCTTCCCATGGCATATAAACTACTAATACGTTTTTTCCCAAAGCAAGTTCGCCACCAACTGTAGCAGCACCGTCCGCTAAAATTTGTCCTTTTTTAATGCATTTACCCTGCGGAACCTGGGATTTTTGATGCAGACAAGTATTTTTGTTCGAACGTTGATACATAAGTAATGGAAT